CAACCAATTCCCAAAAAATATAAATTTGTATCAAATTCGAACTAGTAACTAATCCCAACATCGAAGTACTGAAAAAACTCATATAAGCAAAAAATCTCAAGTATCCTTGATCGTGAGCCATATAATTATCACTATAAATAAGAACCATAATTCCAACAGTAGTGATTAACATTGACATAATAGAAGTAAGTGGATCGATCAAGTAGCCGAATTCGAAAGAAAAATCATTATCGAGGGTCCAAGACCATACATATTGATAGATAGAACTGCTTTTTATTTGCTGAATAGACAGATTAGTTGAAAAAATCATGATTATACTTAACAATAAAATACTCGAAAAAGCCCACATACGACGGAGATTTTTTGTTGCTGTCGGAAAAAGAAGAAGTCCCACTCCTATTAACATAGGAACTGGAAGTGGAAGGAAAGGTATGATCCACGCATATTGATATATCTGTTCCATAAAAAAAGTTTTTTAATTCTTAATTAATATTAATTGTTTCCGATTCACCGGATCTTACCTCTTTTTGAAAGGAGTCAATAAAAAAATAAAGATATGCACTAACTTAATAACTTAAATAGAAATAGAATTTTTGAATTTTTATTTCTTTTTATACTTATTCTTTAGAAGTTTCTGCTAAATACTTCAAATATTCAAATCAAGAAGTTACAATTGGTCAAATCATATGAAAAAAGAAGATTAATTACTAGTCTCCTTCGAACTTTCAAATTCAAGTTAAATTGGGCATATTTTTCGCGAATTTGACAAGTTACTAAAAAAAAAAAAGAATATTCTTTTTTTTTAGTAATAAAAATAGTTTATGCGATTTTCCCATATCTTTCACGCATCTTATGTATTCTTTTTGATTTTAGAATCAAAAATATTATCTAGAAAAGAAATACATAATGAATTGGCAAAGCGCAAATTTCTTTTGAACAATAGATGTCTTTCACATCCAGCTATACCAATGAGTAATCTCTTAATTTTTATTTAAATGGCAGTTCCAAAAAAACGTACTTCTGCATCAAAAAAGCGTATTCGTAAAAATTTTTGGAAAAGGAAGGGGTATTGGGCAGCGTTAAAAGCGTTTTCCTTAGGGAAATCTATTTCTACCGGGAATTCCAAAAGTTTTTTTGTGCAACAAACAAATAAAATAAGTAATAAAACATAACATGGTACAATAATCTGAATCGGCTTGACTCAAAAATTGACTCATTTCGTTTCGAAAATAAAATTCCCGCTTTCCATTCCCTGTTGAGTTAATCAATAGGAAATGGAATTTGTTTCGCTCTTAGAATTAGAATAAGGATTTTTCTCTTTACCTTACTGAATTTAAAAAAAAAAAAAAAAGAATCCTTTTTTTTGACAAAAAAACATAAGATACATAATTGTCTTTTTAGTATATTTTCTGATTTCCAAGGTGGGGAGTATTATTTTCCCCATCAGCCTGTTTCTTACAATAATAGAAGAAATAATATAAGGTTTTCTTTTTTCTCTAGATCCACGTTTTCTCTATAGAAAGGCGAGTAAAAAATCAAAACCATTGAAACTAATTTGTGCAACTTTCTTCTTTTTGGATTTTCTATGAATTCCTATATAGACTCCCATATATTTATTGCCATCAATCCACTCAAAAACACTTAACAAATTTTTTTGGATAAATATGTGTCAATTTTTACTGATCCAAAATTTTTTTGTTCATTGATAAAATGGATTTTTTGGTTTCGATGTTTGAAATCAAATAAATCAAAAACAGTTCATTAAAACAAAACAAAAATGTTTTTTTTTTGGGGGGGGGTTCTATCCCTTAATTCATAGTTGGACTATCTAGTTTTCCAAGAGTTCAAGTCGAGGAGAGTCTAAAATACACACTAAAACTAAGACCCTAAATTCAAATAATGAACCTTCAAATACCTATTTGAACGAATTTTTATTCATCAATTTGAATCTTTCCTAAAAAATATTGCAACAATTTAATTCTTAAATCTAGACGATTGCTTATTCATAGGGTATTATGAATTCAAGACAAGCCGCTATGGTGAAATTGGTAGACACGCTGCTCTTAGGAAGCAGTGCTAGAGCATCTCGGTTCGAGTCCGAGTGGCGGCATGTCATCTCCTAAAAAAAGTAAATAGATCCTATAATGAATTCAATTTCCGATTTCCTTTTTATAATTATGGGACTCCTTAAAAAAAATTTATGATATTTTCAACTTTAGAGCATATATTAACTCATATTTCTTTTTCGATTGTTTCAATTGTAATTACAATTCATTTCATAACTTTTTTAGTCGATGAAATCGTAAAACTATATGATTCATCCGAAAAGGGGATGATAATGACTTTTTCCTGTATAACAGGATTATTAGTTACTCGTTGGGTTTATTCGGGACATTTTCCACTAAGTGATTTATATGAATCATTAATCTTCCTTTCATGGAGTTTTTCCCTGATTCATATAGTCCCGTATTTCAAAAAAAATCAAAATCTTCTAAGCACA